AAAATTTTCCTTTATTTATTTTGTCTTTCTTTCTGAATTTTTCTAATCTATGTATAAAATAAATTATGATAAAGCCTATATTATAAAGACAATAAAACCCTATTGTTACGTTTTCCTATCAAAGTGATATAGAGTATTTAGTTTTTTTTTCTTTTAATCCATGCCTATTGGTGTTCCAAAAGTGCCTTTCCGAATTCCTGGAGAGGAAGATGCATCTTGGGTTGACGTATAGTGCGACTTGTCAGAAATATTGGGTCATATGGGATTTCCCCGTTCTCTCCCCCGATCGAGATATCCTCTGTTTCGCCCAAGAAAGAAAAATGGAATCATCAAAAAATTGGAGCGTGAAGTCCATGCAATTAGATCCATTGTTTGTGGGGATTCATAGTACTATTAGCAATTAGAATAATTTATGGTTGGCTTTGGTTGGACTAAAAAAATGAAATATCCAGGCTCTGTTTATAAAAAACCCAATTGGTAATATATCTACGATTACTACGCATATGAAAAATGATTCCTCTTTGTTATTTGTAAAGATATCTCATTTGTCAAGCGAGAGAATCTCAAACTAAATACTTGGTGAAAGATCTGAAATTAATTGAAAAAGTCATAAAAAAAAATGGTGATCAGAAGATTTGTCCTATATGTGCAAATCAAGATCGGGCGGATCTTTACCCGGAGTAGAGCAGAAACCTAAAAAGATGAAAGAGACCCATTCACGAACAAGAAAATATCATCGTGGTTTGGATTGAATCTTGATGAAATAATACATCAATGAGAAGTTAATTCGATGAATTTAGTGACTTTTTTCTATTATTAAGGAAGAACAAAAAAAGTCCAAAACGCGTCTTTATTGAAAAATCGAAGAAAAAGGCCTTTCGTTAGAAGTTAGAAAAAACCTGCTATGAAAAAGAATAGGCAAAAATAAACAGGACTGGAATCTAGACATTGATTCTTTTTTTTCGCAATCTTTTTTGAACCGTATGCATCAAAAGGTGCACGTACGGTTCTTAAGGGATACAATTTTACCCTAATCAACCGACTTTATCGAGAAAGATTACTCTTTTTAGGCCAAGACGTTAATAGCGAGATCTCGAATCAACTGATTGGTCTTATGGTATATCTCAGTATCGAGGATGATACTAAAGATCTGTATTTATTTATAAACTCTCCTGGCGGATGGGTAATAGCCGGATTAGCTATTTATGATACTATGCAATTTGTGCGACCAGAGGTCCATACAATATGCATGGGCTTAGCCGCGTCAATGGGATCTTTTCTCCTAGCTGCAGGAGAACTTACCAAACGTCTAGCATTCCCTCACGCTTGGCGCCAATGAGGTTTTTTTATTTGAGAGAAAAAAGAGAACTATGCCTTCGCCATATGAATATTAAGTAATAATAGCATGGCACTTCGAATTCGATATGAAAAATTTTTGTATTGTTTTTTTTTCCAAAAGATTCGATTATGTATCGATAGAGTAGTATGAGATAAAAGGGATTTCCGATTTTCGCTTATCTATCGGAAGTCCAATTCAGCGTCACAAACTTTTTTGTTTTCACACCGAAGGGCTCTTAAACAATATTTTTGTTATAAAAAAGAGCGCGAAAAAAGATTTTTTGGATCAAAAAAAAAGAAACTTTGGGATTGCTGAATCAAAGATAAAAAAAAAATAATCCATTTAAAAATAGAAAGCAACGGAGCCATCATAGTATTTTTTATAGCATTTTTGAACTCCTCCGAAAGGAAGGGTGGCAATTTGATCATTTACCCATCTGGGGCTGATAAATTCTATTTTTATCTTTCTTCAATGGAGGGTAAAAGGGTCAATTTGATTCTAGAGCCGTATGCAATGCACAAAAGATGATGCCCGTACGGTTATTTAATTCTATCTTTTTTTTTCCTATTATTCTTTATCTTTCTTTTCTGTTCGTTTCATCACACCAGATAGAAAACCCTTGTATCATCAGGGTAATGATCCATCAACCTGCTGCTTCTTTTTATGAGGCGCAAACGGGAGAATTTATCCTGGAAGCGGAAGAGCTGCTGAAAATACGCGAAACCATCACAAGGGTTTATGCACAAAGGACGGGCAAACCATTATGGGTTGTATCTGAAGACCTGGAAAGAGACGTTTTTATGTCAGCAACAGAAGCCCAAGCTTATGGAATTGTTGATCTTGTAGCAGTTGAATGAAAAAAAGATGGATTTTGTGCAAATCCGTGATTTTAGATTTTATCTCCGAGTTTACTAGTCTATTAAAGAGAAAAAATTCATAATAATCCGGTTAGGATCAATCTAAACCAGCCCATTATATATATGATTCAACATGCCAACTATTAAACAACTTATTAGAAATACAAGACAGCCAATTCGAAATGTCACGAAATCCCCCGCTCTTCGGGGATGTCCTCAGCGTCGAGGAACATGTACTAGGGTGTATGTGCGACTCGTTTAGATCATAAGCTTAAGCTGGCACAAAAAAAGAAAGAAAAACGCT